CCGAAATAGGAGTGGGTCCTTCCATAGCATCAGGTAACCATATGTGAAGGGGAAATTGTGCAGATTTAGCAACTGCGCCGAGGAATAAAAAAGAAGCACAAACAGTAATAAATAAAGAATTTACTCCATTATTATGAATTAATTTAGTAACTATTTCGAACAAATCTCGAAATTCTAAACTACCCGTTATCCAATAAAATCCTAAAATTCCTAATAATAAACCAAAATCCCCTATACGATTGGTTACAAAAGCTTTTTGACAAGCACTTGCTGCAATTGGTCGTGTGAACCAAAAACCTATTAATAAATAGGAACACATTCCTACAAGTTCCCAAAAAATATAAATTTGTATTAAATTCGAACTAGTAACTAATCCCAACATAGAAGTATTGAAAAAACTCATATAAGCAAAAAATCTCAAATATCCTCGATCATGAGACATATAATTATCACTATAAATAAGAACCATGATTCCAACAGTAGTAATTAATATTGGCATAATAGAAGTAAGCGGATCAATCAAGTGTCCAAACTCTAAAGAAAAATCATTATTGACAGTCCAAGACCATAGATATTGATAGATAAAATTTCCGTTTATTTGCTGAATAGAAAGATTAACAGAAAATACCATAGCTATAGTTAGCATCAAAACACTCGGAAAAGCCCACATACGTCGAATATTTTTTGTTGCTGCAGGAATAAGTAGAAGTCCAAATCCTATTAACATAGTAATAGGAAATGGAAGAAAAGGTATTATCCATGCATATTTATATGTATGTTCCATAAAAAAAAACACAAATTTTCGTTTTTTTATTATAATTATTTCCGATTCACCAATTTTTATTGTTTTTGAAGAAAACAATAAAATTCTTCAAAAACAATAAAAAAATGAAAATATATATATATATATATATATATATATATATATAAACCTTAAATATTCTTAATTTTACATTTTTCTTATTTTTTTTTTCAGATATTTCAAAAATTTGAAAAAGTTATAAATTTTAAATGCTTTGTCCAAATAGCTCGATATAGAGCCATTTTTTAGTTATTAATTTTTTAACTAAAATATTATTCATTTTTGAAGTAGAAAAATATTTTTTTTATAAAAAAAAAGAGATATGATATTAAAAAAAATTTTGCCACTAGACTAGAATTGTATTCCAGTAATATATGACCATATCATATACTATAGTAAGCAAAGAAAAAGTAAGAAAAGTAAGCAAAAATAACTATACCGATATCAGTAGAATATGGATATGGATATATAGTTTGCATCAATAAATCAACTAATTCTTCTAGTAATTTTTTTTTTATTACTTAATTACCTAATTTTTATTTTTTATGAAATTGATTGGATTGAAATCCAATAAGATAAGAAAATATCAGAAATTTTCTAAAAATCCTTACTTCTTATATCCTAGTATTCTAGAACTAATAAAAAAAACGTAAAATAAAAGTTCATTTTCTTAGCTAACGGAATATCTTGTTTAACATATTAACTACTAGAAAATACTTTTTCAAATTTTTCTTCTATTTTTTCCTAGTTTATTATATATGTAACACACATGTATATATAAACAATTTTTATTATAAAAAAAAAGATTATCGACGAAATTTAATATAATATATAAAATGACTAAAACTAAAAAAAAACGATCCATATTGATCAATACATGTCTTTCACATACAACAATAAAAAGGAAGAACTCTTTTTTTTATGGCAGTTCCAAAAAAACGTACTTCTATATCAAAAAAACGTATTCGTAGAAATATTTGGAAGAAAAAGGGAAATTTAGTTGCAATAAAAACCTTTTCTTTAGCAAAGTCAGTTTCTACGGGAAATTCAAAAAGTTTTTTTGTTCGACAAACAAATAAGAAAATCTTGGAATAATTTTTTTCCGTGATTTTAAGAACTTTTCTATATATAGAATATGAAAATTTTTCATTAATTTATGGATTTATTTAACTCCCCAAGATTAGTTAGAACTAGCAGCTATTTTATGTCAAATATTAACTTATCTGTCTGCTAGTTTGGTTCTAAGTATTATGTATTATTTTATTTCTTTTCCTAATGGAAAAAAATTTCTACTTCTACTGGGAAAAGAAATAAAATGTAATTATAATGAATATTAAAACTGTTTTATTATATGTCTATCTCAAGATCAAATGAAATTTGTTTTGTTTACTAATTATTATTCTATATTTAATAAATAAATTATGTACATAACAAACAACAAATATTAATATAATTATATAGTATATATATATATATAGAATATATATATATATACTATATAATTAGAATTAGAATAATTAATTAAATTATGCAAAATACATTGAAAAGTAGGTTAAAAACAAGATTTTTAGAAAACAAGTCTTTTAATTTCTAATTTAATTTATTAAATTTAGTAATCATATTTTTATATGTATAAAATCATCCTATTTATTTAATTTATATTTATTTTTTATAAAAAAGATCTTTCTAAGTTTTTTAAGTGTTATTAAAAATGAAAAGAATACTTTAGTTTAAACAAAACAAATTAGTTTAAACAAAACAAAAGAGTTTAAAAGAACCCTTATTCATCCATTTCCTAAAGGATAACTATATCGGATTCTAGAATCTACATCTAGACGATTCAATATGAATTGACTATTATTATTTCAAGTAAGCCGCTATGGTGAAATTGGTAGACACGCTGCTCTTAGGAAGCAGTGCTAGAGCATCTCGGTTCGAGTCCGAGTGGCGGCATACTCTAAAAGAGATACAATGGACCTTATAATGTATTTAACTCCTGATTTCAATTCTGTAATGAGACCCTTTTTATGTATGATATTTGCGACTTTAGAACATATATTAACTCATCTCTCTTTTTCGATCGTTTCAATTGTGATTGCGATTCATTTGATGATTCTATCAGTTCACGAAATCATCGGATTACGCCATTCGTTGGAAAAAGGAATGTTAGCTACTTTTTTTTCTCTCACAGGATTATTAGTTATTCGTTGGATTTCTTCGAGCCATTTTCCATTAAGTAATTTATACGAATCATTGATCTTCCTTTCATGGAGTTTTTCCATTATTCATATGGTTTCCAAGCTATGGAATCATAAAAATGATTTAAGCACAATAACCGCGCCAAGTGCCATTTTTACTCAAGGTTTCGCTACATCTGGTCTTTCAAGTAAAATGCATCAATCAGCAATATTAGTACCTGCTCTACAATCTCAGTGGTTAATGATGCATGTAAGTATGATGTTATTGAGCTATGCGGCTCTTTTATGTGGTTCGTTATTATCGGTCGCTTTTTTAATCATTACATTTCGAAAAAACATCGATATTTTTTTTAGAAGCAAAAATTTTTTAATATTAATTAAGTCATTTTTATTTGGGAAGATCGAATACTTGAACGAAAAAAGAAGTGTTTTTAAAAGCACTTCTTTTCTTTCATTTCCTAATTATTATAAATATCAATTAATTCAGCGTTTGGATTATTGGAGTTATCGTGTTATTAGTTTAGGGTTTACCTTTTTAACCATAGGTATTCTTTCTGGAGCAGTATGGGCTAACGAAGCATGGGGCTCTTATTGGAATTGGGACCCCAAGGAAACTTGGGCATTTATTACTTGGACCATATTCGCGATTTATTCACATACTAGAACAAATCGAAGTTTACACGGTACAAATTCGGCACTTGTAGCTTCTATAGGATTTCTTATAATTTGGATATGCTATTTTGGGATCAATCTATTAGGAATAGGTCTACATAGTTATGGTTCATTCACATAAAATCTAATTAAATTGTAGAAATTCCATGCGGAATAAGTAAAACGTATATAACGAAAATTTGTGTGAGTTTTTATGAACTGTTTGAATCTTAATTCAAACAGTTCATAAAAACTCGGGATACGTCTTTCTAATTCACTTTATTATTTTTTTTTTTCGTTGTACAGCGAATAGTTTCAAAAATATTATAATTGATATAAGACTTTCTATCTCATTAAAAAAAAACTATCTATGAAAATAATTAGATAGTATAGCTTGTATCTTGTCAACTGATAAAGAAAGAGCAAAATCGGGATAAATACCAATTCCTATTACGGGTAAAAGGATACAGATTGAAACAAATAGTTCTCGTGGTCCAGAATCCACGAAATTTGAGTTTAGAACATTGAAAAAATTGTATCCATAGAACATTTGCCGTAACATAGATAATAAATAAATAGGAGTTAATATCATTCCAATTGCCATTACAAGGGTAATTAATATTTTTGGCATTAAAAGATATTTTGGACTGGTAATTAGTCCAAAAAATACTACTAACTCCGCAACAAAACCACTCATTCCCGGCAATGCAAGAGAAGCCATCGAAAAACTACTAAACATGGTAAATATTTTTGGCATTGGAATGGATATTCCCCCCATTTCGTCGAGATAAACAAGACGTATTCTATCACAACTCATTCCTACCAAGAAAAAAAGTGCAGCACCAATAAATCCATGAGAGAGTATTTGTAAAATGGCTCCGTTGAGTCCCATGTCGGTTATAGAACCAATTCCTATAATTGTGAAACCCATATGCGATACAGAAGAATAAGCTATTCTTTTTTTTTGATTGCGTTGACCAAGTGAGGTTGAAGCTGCATAAATTATTTGGATTGTCCCCACTATCACTAACCAGGGAGAAAATATAGAATGAGCATGTGGTAATAATTCCATATTGATACGAATCAATCCATATGCTCCCATTTTTAATAAGATTCCCGCTAGAAGCATACATGTACTGTAATGTGCTTCTCCATGGGTATCTGGTAACCATGTATGTAGGGGTATAATTGGTGATTTGACAGCATAAGCAATAAGGAAGCCCAAGTAAAATATTATTTCTAATGTCACAGGATATGACTGATTAGTTAATCTGTCAAAATCCAATGTCGGTTCATTGGAACCATATAAACCCATACTTAGAACTCCTATTAAGAGAAAAATGGAACCCCCCGCAGTGTACAAAATAAACTTTGTAGCCGAGTACAAACGTTTCTTTCCTCCCCACATAGATAAAAGTACGTAAACAGGAATTAATTCTAACTCCCACATGATAAAAAAAAGTAAAAGATCTCTAGAAGAAAATAATCCTATTTGACCACTGTACATTGCTAACATCAGGAAATAGAACAATCGCGAATTTCGAGTAACAGGCCAAGCTGCTAAAGTAGCTAAAGTAGTGATAAATCCTGTTAGTAAAATGGGTCCTATGGAAAGTCCGTCGATTCCCAGTCTCCAGTGAAAATTGAAAACATTTATCCATTTAGCATCCTCTTCTAATTGAATTAATGGATCGTCCAATTGGAAATGATAACAGAAGACATAGGTTGTTATAAGGAGTTCTAAAATACAAATACATATAGTATACCACCTAAATACCTTATTCCCTTTATGAGGGAGAAAGAAAATTGAGGAACCCGCGAATATTGGCAAAACTACAAGTATTGTTAACCAAGGGAAATAACTCGTGATAAAGACAAGATGCGTTTTGACCAAAAAGCCCGTGCTCAAAAGAATATATTTTCTTGAGCACGGGCTTTTGTCGGTAAAAAGGAATCAAATGATTCAAGTGGAATTTATTATAACGTATCAATAAGATAGACCCATGCTGCGAGTTGTTTCATGCCATAAATAAACACGGACACTTAAAAAATCTGTTGGACAGGCAGATTCACATCTTTTACAACCTACACAGTCTTCCGTTCTTGGCGCGGAAGCAATTTGCTTAGCTTTACATCCGTCCCAAGGTATCATTTCCAATACATCTGTGGGGCAGGCTCGTACACATTGAGTGCACCCTATACATGTATCATAAATTTTTACTGAATGTGACATTGGGTCTATAAATTCCAGTTTTGAACAAAAAAAATTTTCGATCTGGTAAAAAAAAAAAAAAAAAAATAATAATAATAAATCTATAATTATATAATTTATTATATATTTCTACTTTCTTTATATATAGAAACCAGATGAATCAATGATTTATCAAAAAAATCTTAAGAATCAAAAATTTTATAAATCTGTTCATCAGAAGGGACCAAGAGACTTTGATTTACCTTTCAACAACCATGATCATATAAGTCGCATGAATCACACGTGAAATTTCACGTTGACTAATATGTATAGTAATATTTGTAAATAAATATATAAAGGACACTGAAATGATATTTTATAGAAAGTTTTTCTACAATTTATATATATATATATATTTTATTTATATGTATTTATATATATTAAATATTATAGTTATGGTTAATTTTTCAACAAACTTGATTGATTAATACGAGTTGATTTTCTGTTACGATAGATCGACGAAACAATAGCTAGCCCAATAGCAGCTTCCGCCGCTGCAATCGCTATAATAAAGATTGAGAAAATCTCACCTTTTAATTGGCGACTATCAAATATATCAGAAAATAGTACGAGATTAATATTAACCGAATTTAGTATAAGTTCAAGACACATAAGTGCTCTAACCATGTTTCGACTTGTGATCAATCCATAGATACCAATTGCAAATAAATAGACACTCAAAAAAAGTACATGTTCAAACATCATTGACTAACTCCTGATCAACTCCGATTCGTTTCAATATGAACAAAAACTCAACCAAGTTGATTGACTAGAATCGAGCGATTACATAAAAAAGGGAATATTAACAGTAGATTAAACTAAAATTTTTTTTATTCTAACTAAACTATTTATTATTGACGAGCCATAGTAATTGCGCCTATCAAAGAAACTAAAAGAATTATAGAAATTAGTTCAAACGGAAGATAAAAATCTGTTGATAAATGAATTCCAATTTGTTGAACGTTGTTTATAAAGTCTTGTTCTATAATCTGATTTGATCTTGTAGTCCAAATAATTCCGTACCATGACGTATCTGCGATAGTAGTAATTAGAGAAAAAAGGATACTTATACAAACCAGTGAAGTGACCCCATCTCCAATAGTCCAAAGATAGGAGTCGTTAGAATATTCTGAACCATTCACGAACATAACAGCAAATATGATTAAGACATTTATGGCTCCCACATAAATAAGAAGTTGGGCGGCAGCTACAAAAAAGGAGTTTGATGAAATATAGAATAAGGATATACAAACAAGAACCGATCCCAACGAAAAGGCGGAATAAATTGGATTAGTAAACAATACTACTCCTAGACCTCCTAATATAAGAAATGATCCCAGAAATACTACAAGTATATCATGTATTGGTCCAGGTAAATCCATTATGTATAAGAAAAAAATTAGTCAAAATGTTTCATGACCTTACTAAATAGTCCAGGAAAGAGAAGGGTATTCCCCTTATTTTTTTTCTTATATATGATGAGTTTTTAATGCTTAATGCAATTAAATCTTAATATGGATGGATTACTGTGGATATAGATAAAGTTATTAAAATTATCGGCCAATCTTTTCTTTTTTCTTTTAGAGATTCTAATTTTTTAATATTTTAAAATAATTAAGAAAACACATATTCACAGTTTAAATCCAAGAGTGATTCTCAATAATCAATAGTTAATAAGATAAGTTTATTAGGTTCTCATAAAAAAAAGAAGACTTGTTTCTGTTTATCTTTATATAAAAAAATATTAGTAATCAGTAATCGTTTTTGAATCAAGGGGTTTATCTTTATCCATTTTGATTTGACCGGAATTCATAATTGTTTGAATTGTGTAATCTCCAATTACTGACATTGGTAACCGACCTAATGCAATTTGATTATAATTTAATTCGTGACGATCATAAGTTGAAAGTTCATATTCTTCAGTCATCGATAAACAGTTTGTTGGACAATACTCGACACAATTACCACAAAATATACAGACTCCAAAATCAATACTATAATTAAACAATTGTTTCTTTTTAATCTCTCTTTTAAACCTCCAATCAACAACGGGTAGATCTATGGGACATACACGAACACATACTTCACAAGCAATACATTTATCAAATTCAAAATGAATTCGACCGCGAAAACGTTCTAATGTAATCGATTTTTCATAAGGATATTGAATAGTTACAGGTAAACGATTTGTATGAGATAGGGTAATTATGAAACTTTGACCAATGTACCTTGCCGCCCGTATTGTTTGTTGACCAAAATTTATGAACCCGGTCACCATAGGGAACATATTGTAGATCTCCGTGAATAATTTGATGTTTCTTTCTCTTGTTTAAGATAAGTTATGAATGGAGAATATCGTTATCTTATTCTATTCTTTATAGGTAAATAAGTTGAAAAGAAGTTGTCAATAATAGATTACCCAGAGAAATAGGTAAAAGAAATTTCCATCCAAAATTTAAAAGTTGGTCCATTCTCAGTCTAGGTAAAGTCCATCTTGCTGTGATAGGAATGAACAAAAACAAATAAGCTTTAGCTAATGTAATAAATATACCAATTGTTATTCCAAAAACTCCTGTCATTTCATTTATTCCGAAAAATTCAGGAATAGATATATACGGAATAGAGAAATTCCATCCGCCTAAGTAAAGAACTGTTATAAATAATGAGGAAACTAATAAATTTAGGTAAGAAGCAAGATAAAATAAAGCATATTTAATACCCGAATATTCTGTTTGATAACCTGCTACTAATTCCTCTTCTGCTTCTGGTAAATCAAAAGGTAATCTCTCACATTCTGCTAGAGAAGAAATTAGAAAAACAACAAACCCTATAGGCTGACGCCACAGATTCCACCCCCAAAAACCATATTTTGACTGTGACTCAACTATATCAACTGTACTTGAACTGTTAGATAATCATAGTCGATAATAACATTACTGTTCATATCGCTATTTCAAAACCGTACATGAGACCTCAGCTTCATACGGCTCCTCTATGGTCACAAATAAATGTAAGTACTTGTTTGGTATTATTGTAATTTTGAGATTCTAATACCGGGAAGTTCAAAATTAGACCAACGAAATTCCGTCTGCTAGAATAAAAAAGCGCTTCCGAATTGATCTTTTCCATTAAAATTTAAATTTATCTTTATTCGGTAATAACTTAATCCTTAAATAAAATACTCGTTATATCAATAAATTAGGTTTTATCAATAACTCTAAAGAAAGAATTAGTTAGAAAGAATTGATCATTAATTCCAAATTTATGATTAAGAATTCTATGTATGTATATAGTAGATATGAATATTGAATGGGCAAAATAAATAAGAAATATTTCTTTTGCTCCTGTCCTATTCTTCTTTCTCAGAGGAAGGGAGGTACTCTGAAAAAAAAAAAAATAAAGGATTAATTCGTTTTTTATAGTCATTTCTTTAATCAGTGAATAGGAGCATACTCGAGATCGGAATCGTGGAGAAGTACTCCTTGGTCATTTCTACCAACTTAAAGTCCTCATTATGATTCGTTTTATCCAAAGCTTTATGCAAAAAAGTCTTTTTTTATCTTAAATTATCTCCATTACGAATCTTTTGTGTACCTTGGTGTTCCTAACTGTCCACTGATTTTTTATTGATCTCCAGTATGGTAATAAATACAAGACATTAGTATAAACCCCATACGGGTGATCTTTTGTACCCGCTTCAAGATATGATAATTGGTCAAAGAATCTTAACCTTGGGGTAAACAGTTTATACTGCTTATGTTTCTATTCTCGTACATAGGGAATGAGATTTAATCCTTTTACTGCAAATTTATAAGCAGTTTGCTTTTACTCATCTAACTATCTAGCTTAATTCATCAACCCTAATGATAAATAAAAAAAGAAAATATCCATTGAATATAATATATATAATTTCTTTATTCTATTCCTAGTTCTAGAAAAGAGGGAAAATAATAATGTTCCGCCGAATCGCACGTAGAGATATTGATAACACACATAGAGTTAATGGTATTTCATAGCTGATAGATTGAGCAGCAGCCCGTAGACCACCTGAAAAAGAATATTTATTATTCGACCCATATCCTGACATAAGAAGTCCAATAGGGGCAATACTTGAAATGGAGATCCATAAAAAAATGCCTATACTAAGATCGGCCAAAACAAGGTGATATCCAAAAGGAATTACTAAATAACTTAGTAGAACAGATATGACCGCTATAGAGGGTCCCGCGCTGAACAAACGAATATCTCCTCTAGATGGGAGGAGATCTTCTTTAAAAACTAATTTGGTTCCATCTGCTATAGCTTGAAGAATTCCTAATGGACCGGCATATTCAGGCCCAATGCGTTGTTGTATTGCTGCAGATATTTCTCTTTCTAACCACACAATTACTAGTACCCCTATTGTTATTCCCAATATAAGGGTGAAAATAAGAACAAAGATCCATATGAGTTCATAAACTTCTTTTAAAGATTCCGACCTAGAAAAAGAATTTATAGCTTGTATTTCCGTTTCTGTCATATTAATTATCATTTCAACGATCAACTTCTCCCATAATGATATCTATACTACCTAATATCGTCATGATATCTGCCAATTTCATTCTTTTAACTAGTTGAGGGAGAATTTGCAAATTGATAAAACCGGGTGGACGAATTTTCCATCTCCAAGGGAAAACACTATTATCTCCTATCAAATAAATTCCTAATTCTCCTTTTGGGGCTTCTACTCTCACATAAAGTTCTTGCTTCGACAATTCAAAATTGGGTGAAAGTTTTTTAGTAATAAATCTATATTCAAAATTATTCCATTCGGAATTTTTTGCTTTATCAAAACGTCGGATTTCTAAATTATCATAAGGTCCTCCAGGAATTCCTTCTAGAGCCTGTTGAATAATTTTTATAGATTCCTGCATTTCACCGATTCGTACTAAATAACGAGCTAGTGAATCTCCTTCTTTTTGCCATTGGACTTCCCAATCAAATTTATTGTAACACTCATAACTATCAACTTTACGAAGATCCCATTGGATTCCAGAAGCCCGTAACATTGGTCCTGATAAACCCCAATTTATTGCCTCCTCTCCACCAATAATGCCCACTCTTTCAACGCGTTCCAAAAAAATAGGATTACGCGTAATAAGTTTTTGATATTCAACAATTCCTGTTAAAGAATAATCGCAAAAATCCAAACATTTCTCTATCCAGCCATAAGGTAAATCGGTAGCAACTCCCCCAATACGGAAATAATTATGCATCATTCGCATACCTGTAGCGGCTTCGAATAAATCATATAACAATTCCCTTTCTCTAAAAATATAGAAAAAGGGAGTCTGTGCACCGATATCTGCCATAAAAGGTCCAAGCCATAATAAATGAGAAGCTATACGACTCAGTTCTAGCATAATTATTCTAATGTAACTAGCTCTTTTAGGTACTTGAACGCTTTCTAATCGTTCTGGTGCATTTACTGTTATTGCTTCTGTGAACATAGTGGCTAAATAATCCCATCGTGTTACATAAGGCAAATATTGTATAATTGTTCGATTTTCCGCTATTTTTTCCATCCCTCTATGTAAATAACCCAATATAGGTTCACAATCAATAACATCTTCACCATCGAGAGTAACAATTAGTCGAAGAACACCATGCATTGATGGGTGGTGAGGACCCATATTCACTATCATGAGATCCTTTCTTGTAGCTGGTACAGTCATAACTTTTCTTCCTTAATTCAATTCAGTATTCCATGAATTTAGCAAAATGAAGTTGATCAAAATGCAAAATTTAATAACTAAAGAAAAAATTCAAACCAATCTTAAACTTAAAATTAATGAGTTTTTGACTCTCGAATACCCAACTGGTTAATCAATTTCTTATAACGTACTCGATTTTTCTTTGACAAATAATCCAACAGCCGTTGACGTTTTCCCAAAATTTTTCGTAGACCTCTTTGTGATAAAAAATCTTTTTTATGTAATTTTAAATGTAAAGTAAGTCTTTGTATCTTATCAGTGAAACTAAATACTTGAAATTCAACAGATCCACAGTTTTTTTCTTTTTCTTGTCGAATAGCCGAGATGAATGAATTTTTGACCATAAAAAAATTTTCTTTTTTTTTTTTTCTTTTACACAAATTTTACCGATCAGGAAAAATAAAAATATTTATTATACGTGTTATTTGCAGTTATTTGAATTTAGTACAAAAAAATTTATTATTTTTTCATATAGAATTCTATCCAAATCAAATTTTCAATTTGATTTGGATAAAAAGGAACGATCCTTTTTTTTTTCTTTCCCTAATAGGAAAGAAAATGTTTTTTCGATAAAGAAAAATAGATATAAGATATAGAGGAAATATACTATATTATATTTATATTTATTATATACTATTAATATAATTAAAGAACTCTGAATCGTGGATACATATGTATTCTTAATATACTGAAATTACTGCCATTATTGGTATCAAACCAATAACGATTCATACAAGCTAAATCTTCTAATCGAAAATTGGGCCAAAGAAAAAATTTGAATTTAATGAATTTCTTTGTATATGTATTAAGATGTTTTTCCTTGTTCAAAAATTGTCTACAGTTGTTTATGTTGTTTTGATTACAGAATATTGAATTTCTACCCAGAATATTGCAATTCTGAGAATTAAAACAAATGAAAATTCTCAATTCTCTACGACGTCTGGGGGATAGAATATTTTCAGGAACAAGGAAATCATAATAATTTTTGTTTTTAGTCATAAGTATATTGCTGTGTTGTGCAACAGATTCATGAAATTTTTTTTTATCAACATATTTTTTTTTTATTATATATTTTCCATCAGTTTGGCGTTTAGTCTTATCAACCAATGAAATACCTATGGTTTGATATATAATATCTTTTCCATCCCTTTTCATAGATAGACGAATTGGTTCAACAATAAATATGCCTCTTTTTACCAATTCTGTAAGAGTTAGATCTTTCTGAATCAACATTACATCTAGATGCATCTCTCCTCTTTGAATTGAAGATATAGCTATTTCCTTTGGATCTATCAGTCTAAGTAGAAGACAATATACCTTTATATTATTGATCATTCTTTGATTCAAGAGATCATCCCATCTTAATTGAAAAAGAAAATATTTTTTCAAGAAGAAATTGAGTTCTGCTTCTTTCTTGCTCTTGGATTGTTTTTTTTTTCTACCTTTTTGAATGTCTGTTCCTGTATAATCTGTCTCAACATCTTTTTCTTCTGTATAATCTGTCTCAACATCTTTTTCTCCTGTATAATCTGTCTCAACATCTTTTTCATTTTGTTTTCGTAAATCTAATACAAGATTTCCCTGATCTTGTTGTTCATTTTTTTTTTTTACATTGATCTTTTTACTTTTACTAATATTTTCATAGAAATGAAAATTAAAAATAAGTAATTTGGTAGGTATGATCCACGGTTTTATTTTATACGCATTAAAAAGTAGTAAAAATTCTGGGAAAAACCAAGGTTCTAGATTTGATATGATACGATAAAATTTTTCTTGATTCATTCCCATCCAATCAAAAAAGGAATTTTTTTTTAATTTTTTATAATTTAGATTTTTAGTATTGTTATGAATCTTGGTATTGATAGGCATATTGGTCCGGGTCTTAATATCAATATTATTTCTAATACAGAAATGGGGAATTTTATAATTTAAAAATAGTCTATCCATTTTTTTGTCCATATCAATGAGAAATCTTTTTTCTAAATAATTATTAATAACTATCCTTATCAATCCATAAAATGGTTCGGGTTTTAGTGTATTGAAATTAGATGAAATTTTTTTGTTTTCCACTTCTTGTAATTGTAACGTTGATTCATAAATATATGAGTTTTTATTATCCTCAAAATTTATATATTTATATGATAAAATATCATATTCGAAATGTTTTTTCAATTTGGCTTTTTGACTCATCAATGAATTTACTGCATAGTAATTTTCTTTCATGTAATGAATTAATTGATCTTTTTCTTTTTTATATAAATTCGATTTCGTTGAGTCTTTTTTTTGAATTATACGACATTGGTTAGCCCTATTTTTCCATTTTTTTGGTACTAAATAAGACCACTTAGTCTGAGATAAATTATATTGATAATGACTCCTTAACCACATTTTCCATTTATTCATTTTATACTTATGTATTTTCTTATGCTTTGGTTTGGAACCAAATATTCCTTGTGTTGTACAATAATTCTTTATTATATCTGTAAGAAAAGGATAGGTGTTATGATATTGAAGTACAGATTTCAAAGCATATTTGTTAAGTAATTGATTTTGCGAGAATTTGTAAAATATATATGCTTGAGACAAAGAAGATAAGTCCCGATAAATATTAGAATTTTTGTTGCTAATACTAAAATTAGTATTATAAAAAATATTAAAAAACGGCTTTTTTATAGTCGAAATAAAATTCATTATTTTTTGATTTGTCTTTTCAATTCTTTCTTGATTTGTTTTATCATTATAAATGTATTTAGTTAAAATTTTGTTTGTTGATTTAAAACTTGGAATCTTAATGATACATAGTAATAGATTCATGTATATTTTTTCAATGAAGGATTTTATAAAATAATGCGATTTACGTATTAATCGGATATTTTTTCTTTTAAATATATTCCAAATATCCTTCTGTAATTCCGATCTTTTATCATCATAAGTTAGAACCATTTTTTTCTTGTCTTTTGTGATTCCTTTTATTTGATTCCTAATTGTGATTGTCTTATTAGCAAGATCTTTTATTTTTGTTTCGATGAGTGAATAATTTGCATTTCCACAATTCAGGAATTGAATTGCAATCGTTGATTCGCTAAGAATTTTATTATTTATATTAGAATTTCTTCCATTTTTTTTTTTAGTCGATTCGTATATTTTAACCCTACTCGATTTTAATATAGGTTTTACTTTTTCAAGTTCTTTCATTATTAGGTCTATAAATAGAATTATTTTGATGACCCATCTTGTTTTTTTTTTTGAAACTTTTAGAACCCCATTTCCTCTTTCTTTGAAAACTCTTATAACTTGTAAAATTTTCTTTTTCGCTTTTATCGTTTTTTTTTCGAGTTCTTTTAAAATGGGTTCAAAGAAAGAAGGTCGTTTTCGGGGAGACCCAAAAGGTAGCTCTGCTTCTCTTCCCCAAACTGTTAAAAAACAAAAGTTATCTTTTTTCTCTTTTTTTTGCCTTTGCTGATCTCTATGATTAAATCGTACCTTAGATCTTTGCCAAGGTTTCAGACAAAAAGGAAATAGAATCTTTATTTGAATACCATCTCTTAACCAATTTTGGGGAAATTCCGTTTCTGATAATTGAACACCATTATAAGTACATTTAACATGCATTTCTTCATTCCATTCCTTCCAATCCTCATACCATTCGGGGAATTGAAACAATAACATACGACTAATATTTTTAGCTATTATTAATACGGGAAATAGAACATATTTTCTAAGAAAAGATTGGGTTACTAATATTAAACCTCTTATTGCTTGAGTAAATAGAAAGCTATCCCAAGCCTCTGATATTGCTATTCGTTCATTTTCCTCTTCTTTCTCTTTATTTGTTTTCTCATTTCCTTTTGTATGTTCTTGCTCAAAATAAGAAATTTGAGATTCTGAGGTTCTCCCTAACCAATTCCTAATTTTAAATATATTAAAAAACGAAAAAAAAAATGTTTTGTCTATTCGATCCAAAAAAAGTGGGGAATGCGCATTTGCTTGAAATATTTTCAAGATAATTGTTTTACGTCTTTGAGCACGCATAGATCCTTTGATTATACCACGCCGAAAATCCGATTGTTGTGAGTAATGTATCAAAGCCACCTCGTCTTCTTCATCACTAGTATTACTAGTAGTATTATTAGTAGTACTCGAATTAGTACTCTGATCGTTATCAGTATAAATTATTATGCGTTTCCCTTTTCTTGACCGAATTTCAGGATATTCCGTCGATTCTTCTTCATCTTCTTCTTCCAAATCATCTGTTAATTTGTATGACCATCTAGAGACCTTTTTACTAATTTCTTCCATTCCAATAGAATTTTTTCTAATTTTTATTAAATCATTTGGATCAGTTGTAATTACATTGAATAAAAATTTCAAAGATTTTATTTGACTTTCTGAATCTATTCCTTGCGCACGTTCAAAATCAAATTTTTCAATTGAGGTTAAGGAATTCTCAATAGGATTCCATAAAAATTTCTCATCAGAATAAAACCTATTCTTTTTATGTTCAAATGTTTGAGAATTTTTAGGAAATAGACCATGAATTTTATTTATCCACAATATTTCTAAGGAATCCACTTTTGAAGTTATTAAATCAGTCATGATTTCATCTGAATCTACATTTTTTATTGTTCCGCGATAAGGTCCATTCAAAAAGGGATCATACATTTTGGGTAAATATTCTTGTTCATGCTCATCACCACATAATCTGGTTCTTTTTTCTAGTATATTTAAAGCAAAAGATCCTTTCTCTTTTTCTAAATTTTGTATTCTACTTACAAATTCGTTCCTTAAGTTGTATTTTTTTTGTTCATTATTATAAATCCAATAATTATATAGGTCTTCGTGGTATAGTTTTTCTGTTGTGTAGAAAGAAATTTTTCGCTCTATCATTTCTGAAAAGGTTGATAAACTTGGCGGATATGTAAAAGAGATTAGATTTTTTCCTTTATTTGGGCATATATAAAAAAAATATTGTGCCATTTCATTTCGTATAGCATTTTCAAACCTATCATTTTTTAAATATCTCAATGGGCGGTTCCATCGTTTATAATCGAAAAGAAAAGTTACAATAGGTTTTTCAAACCAAAAAGAAGTTTTCTCTTCTTTAAGTTTTCCCAATTCCCAATTATCTTGATGGATATCAAGATAAGAATCTTCGTAAACCGGGCTATCTTTGTCTTCTTTAGTGGATCCCTCTTGTTCCTGTTTCGTCTTCTTCGTTTCGTAAGTTGTTTCTACATCGCTTTCTTCCGTTTCTGAGGTTTCTTTCAGTTTCTTAGTACCAATAGGCGATGGCATTCTGCCTAAATAGTAGACACAGGTGATAAATAAGAGAATACTAAAGATTCTAGCCATAGAATTTCTCAATTCTGACACAAGGTACTTATTAGATCGAATCAAATGATTTTGCCGTATCCAGAATAATACCAATCCAACCCATTTCATGAATAAAATGTGACCAATTAACCAACCAACAAAACTACTTGTTACAAATAACATCTTGTTGTTGCATCGAAACATATAAATGTTGACTAATCTGGCTAACGTTGAACTTGGTAAAATGAAATGGTTGAATAATTGAAAAATGAGATTATTCAGGAATACACATTGAATGCTGAGATTACGCATGGAATTTCTGGTAGTAGATCCATAGTCAAAAAAGTTTTTGTGATTGTTCCAGAAGAAATGAAACAAAAGATACGGTAGAACTAGGACAGTTATTGTATGAGGTCTACCCAATGCTAGATGCAGAGGCGTATAATAGATCGATATGAACATCATGAGCTGCCCCGTAATAAAACCCGTTGTTGCTGATATCTCCTTCTCAGTTCCTTCTTCCATAACCCGA